CTACTATAACCATATCGTGGTCTCATTTTATAATACCTCGGGAGCTAATGAAACTATTTTAGTAAAATTGAACTGTCTCAATTCTCGGGCAATCGCACCAAAAACTCGAGTTCCTTTTGGATTTCCTTCTTGATCAATCACAACTGCAGCATTGTCATCATATCGTATTATCATACCGTTGTCACGTTTAAGTTCTTTACAAGTACGGACAATTACAGCTCTGACCACTTCTGATCTTTCTAGAGGCATGTTTGGGACTGCGTCTTTGATCACAGCAACAATAACGTCACCAATATGAGCATATCGACGATTGCTAGCTCCTATGATTCGAATACACATCAATTCTCGAGCCCCGCTGTTATCTGCTACATTCAAATGGGTCTGAGGTTGAATCATATCATTTTTTTTTATCTGTTTTTTACAATACAAAGGTCGAAGAAAAAAAGAAATATTGTTTGTCCAAAAAAAGAAACCTGCACCCGCTATTTTTTTTTACCCAAGGCTTATTTCTTTTTTATCCCGAAATGATGAATTGAGCTCGTATAGGCATTTTGGACGCTGCTATTGAAATAGCCCTTCTAGCTATATTTTCTGTTACTCCACCCATTTCATAAAGGATTCGACCTGGTTTAACAACAGCTACCCAATATTCGGGAGAGCCTTTACCTGAACCCATACGTGTTTCTGCGGGTCTTACTGTAACTGGTTTATCTGGAAATATACGGACCCATATTTTTCCACCACGACGTGCATTTCGTGTCATTGCTCGTCGACCTGCTTCTATTTGTCTAGATGTGATCCAAGCGGGTTCAAGTGCCTGAAGAGCGTATTTACCAAAACAAATATGATTACCTCGATAAGATATTCCCTTCATTCTTCCTCTATGTTGTTTACGGAATCTGGTTCTTTTGGGGTTATAGTTGATGGTTTGTTTTGAATTCCATCTCTACTACAGAACCGGACGTGAGAGTTTCTTCTCATCCAGCTCCTCGCGAATAAAATGAATTCAAATTAAAGATTTTGAATTCAGATATAATATAATTTGAATTAAGATATACATGTATTTAATAGATAATATACTGAATCATGGATTTCATTTAATCTAGATCAAATCTATTATTAATTTGTATATCTTGTTTGTATAGATAACTAAATATATTAAATAACTATTTTTTTCTTATATTTATATATATGGTTTTTAGAATGTTAAAACGAATCTTTCTTTTGTTTTACTCTTTATCGTATTGGATTCACCCAAATTTAGCAATTCAAGAAAATAAAGTTTTCGCGGGCGAATATTTACTCTTTCAATTTATATTTCAGTTCTATCATTAGTTCATAACTTTTCCGAATAGATAAATTGGTCTTTGGTCGGTTCCGCCATCCCGATCAATGAATCATTCGAATTCATTTTCACTAGAATCTTTTGAATTCACAGGTTCCATCGTTCCCATCGCTTCTTACTTTATGGTTAGGTCTCAATTCTACAATGGAGCTATTAGTTCTTGAGTCAATATTCTTAGTCTTTATTGGCTCGAAGCTCTTTATTTTTTGTTCGATGAGTAGATCCATTTAATGATCAATCCGTATTGATGCTTTATTACACAGCTTTTTTCTGAGATGACTCATAGACCTTACATATTGGAATTATATATCATCAATATTCTTTTTCTTTCTTTCTCTCATCCTTCCATTTATCCATACCCTTTATTTTTTTATTTCGATTGACAACTTATAAGCAGATTTTTTAATAAAAAAAGATTTCAGTTGCTACAACAATATGAACAATATATCATATCTTGACTGGTTCTTTGGATCCAGATAATACGAAGTGATGAGTTGGTTATTACTTCTATAGTTATTTGTTTATACTATGGGGCTGGTTTTTTATACTAACCCTCAAAAAACCAACGAGTCACACACTAAGCATAGCAATTTTATCAAAAGATTAATTGAATTTTTATTCAACCCTATAGAATTATAAAGAATTATAATTTTTCATTTTTTTTTTATTGAACAGAAAAAGAAGAAACGAATTTATCATTTTTTGTTCCATCGCTGGATAGAATGGAAAGGCAAATAAAGGTTTATTATTCCCCGTCTATAAATATCCAAATTTTGATGCCTAATACCCCATAGATCGTTCGAACTGTATAGGAACAATAATCAATTTTAGCTCGAATGGTTTGTAGTGGAACCCTACCCTCTCTGATCCATTCAACACGCGCAATTTCTTTTCCGTCAATACGTCCTGCAATTTGCACTTGAATTCCTTTTGTATCTGCTTGTTCAGTTAATTCTATAGCCTTTTTCATTGCTTTGCGAAAAGAAACTCGATTTTTTAATTGGCCGGCTATAAATTCTGCAAGAATATTAGGGTTTCCATAAGGCTTTTCAATTCGTGTGATAGCAATGTTAAGTTTTCTATTTACAGAATTAAATTCTTTTTGTAAATTCATCTGTAATTCTTCGATTCCTCGGGGTCGGCTTTCAATTAATA